AAAATTATGAATTTATTTCGAATATCTGAATTGTGTTACAGATTTAAAACCTATTTTCATCTTAATTCAAAAAAGACGAAAAAAAATACAAAAGATTTAAAACTTCTTTTTTGGTAAATCAATTGCGAAATGTTTTTCTAGAATGCCTAATATCTGTTTTACATCGTCTGGGCGAAAATGTTCAATTTTCATAAGATCTTCTTGACTGTTATTTAAAAGATCGAATAATGTATATATATTGGACCTTTTGAGGCAATTATAGACCCTGGGAGACAGTTCGGATTGATCAATAAAAATCGATTTCAATGCTATTTTTTTTTTGTTTTTTCTGAGTCTATCCAATTTATCGTCAAAAGTAAAAGTGGATAAAGGAACCATGTGTTGATTGTTCTCTAAAGGTAAGTTTTCTTCTTCCTTATCTAAAAGAGGAATAAATAAATTAATCAAATTCCGGGAGGCTTCATGAAGTGCTTCTTTCGGAGTTAAACTCCCATTTGTCCATATTTCGAGAAAAAGTATCTCTTGTTTTTCATTCCCATTCCCGTAGGAATGAATACTATGATTCACATTTCGAACAGGCATGAATACTGCATCGATAGGATAACTTCCATCTTGAAAGCTATGTGGCATTTTTATAAGATATCCGCGATTTTTCTCGATTTCTAATCCAATACACAAATCCATTGGTTCTGTCAAGCAAGCTATATGTTGTGTATTGTCAACGATTTCTACATAAGGCGGTAAGATGATATCTTGAGCAGTTACATATCCAGGACCCTGGAAACAAATAGATGCGTCACAATTTCCATATAGATTACTTCTCAATACAATTTCTTTCAAATTCATTAAAATTTCGTGGACCGATTCTTGAATACCCGTTATAGTAGAATATTCATGGGGGACGTTCTCAGATTTTACGCGTGTGATACATGTTCCTTCTAGTTCTCCAAGCAAAGCTCTTCGCATCGCAATGCCTATTGTGTCCGCCTGGCCTTTCATAAGTGGAGACAGAATAAAGCGCCCATAGTAAAAACGTTTACTGTCTATTCTTGATTCAACACACTTCCACTGTAGTGTCCGAGTAGATACTGTTACTTTCTCTCGAACCATAGTAATATTCTTTTTTTTTTTTTTATTGAATTATTTATTTCTCTTGTTTCTCTATTCACTGTTCATTTCTACACACGTCTTTTTTTCGGAGGTCTACAGCCATTATGTGGCATAGGGGTTACATCTCGTACAAAAGTTAATAGTATACCACTTCTACGAATAGCTCGTAATGCTGCGTCTCTTCCGAGACCGGGACCTTTTATCATGACTTCTGCTCGTTGCATACCCTGATCTACTACTGTACGAATAGCATTTGATGCTGCGGATTGGGCGGCAAAGGGTGTCCCTCTCCTCGTACCCTTGAATCCAGAAGTGCCGGCCGAAGACCAGGAAACCACCCGACCCCGTACATCTGTAACCGTCACAATGGTATTATTGAAACTTGCTTGAACATGAATAACTCCCTTTGGGATCCTACGTGCATTCTTACGCGAACCAATACGTACATTCCTACGTGAACCAGTTCTCGGTATAGCTTTTGCCATATTGTATCATCTCATAAATATGAGTCAGGAATATATGGATATATCCATTTTATGTCAAAATCAAAACAGATTCTTTATTTGTATATTGAGTCCTTTAGTGAGTCTGATTATCCTTGTCTTTGTTTATGTCTCGGGTTGGAACAAATTACTATAATGCGCCCCCGCCTACGGATTAGTCGACATTTTTCGCAAATTTTACGAACGGAAGCTCTTATTTTCATATTTGTCATTCCTTATCTTAATTCTGAATCTACTTTATTGGTAGAAAATAAGTTTCTTTAAATTTTTCATCTCGAATCGTATTGAATAAAAACCACCTAATCTTTCGAATCTTTGTTTCGGAGTCGATAAATTATACGCCCTTTGGTTGAATCATAACGACTTACTTCAATTTTGACTTTATCTCCCGGCAATATCCGTATAAAACTGCGTCGGATCTTTCCCGAAACATAACCTAGAATCAGATCTTCATTATCTAATCGAACCCGGAACATCCCATTGGGAAGTGATTCAGTAATTAAACCTTCATGAATCCATTTTTGTTCTTTCATTCCAGGTAAAGCCCCCTTGAAGTATCAACTAAGGGAGGAGAAAGGATATTAGACAACTCACCTCCTTTCTTTTCTTTTTTACAAATAGGAAGAGGTTTCGGATCCCATTTGGATATTAAAAGAATTACCATATATAACACAAAATTTCTCCGCCGATTCCTTCTAGTCGAGCCTCCCGGTCTGTCATTATACCTCGAGAAGTAGAAAGAATTACAATCCCCATACCACCTAAAATTCTAGGAATTCGTTGAGAATTAGAATAGATTCGTAGACCGGGTCGACTGATCCGTTTTAAATTTAAAAAATTTCTATAGGGTCTTTTCTTATTCCTTCTATGTCGCAGGGTTAAAACCAAAAAATCTTTGTTTTTTTCTCGATGTTTTCTAACGTTTTCAATAAAACCTTCCCGGAAAAGTATTTTAACAATATTTTCGGTAATATTAGTAGATACTATGCGAACAACTCTTTTTCTATCCATATCAGCATTTCGTATAGAGGTTATTATCTCAGCAATAGTGTCTCTACCCATGATGAACTAAAATTATTGGTGCTTCAAAATTGGATATAATCAACATGTTTTTCTTTTTTTTTTTATTGGTTTATGAATATGAATTTTTCAAGGTATATGCGTGAGACACAAGCTACGAATTAATCTAGTTCTTAATCTATTTCTGTGAAAAACCCAAAGAAATCATGATCCTCTTTTATTTTATAAAACCTCGGGAGCTAATGAAACTATTTTAGTAAAATTTAATTGTCTCAATTCCCGGGGGATTGCACCAAAAATTCGAGTTCCTTTTGGATTTCCTTCTTGATCAATCACAACTGCAGCATTGTCATCATATCGTATTATCATACCGCTGTCGCGTTTAAGTTCTTTACAAGTACGAACAATTACAGCTCTGACTACTTCTGATTTTTGTAAGGGCATGTTCGGTACTGCTTCTTTGATCACAGCAACAATAATGTCACCAATATGAGCATATCTACGATTACTAGCTCCTATGATTCGAATACACATCAATTCTCGAGCCCCGCTGTTATCCGCTACATTTAAATGGGTTTGAGGTTGAATCATATCAATTTTTTAGTCTATTCTTACAATGCAAAGGATAAAGAAAATAAAAGAAATATTTTTTGTCCAAAAAAAGAAACCTGCGGTTTTGTTTCATCCCATCCCCAAGATTCATTTCTGTTGGTTCTACACTTTTATCCCGAAATAATAAATTGAGTTCGTATAGGCATTTTTGATGCTGCTATTAAAATAGCCCTTTTGGCTATATTTTCGGTTACTCCACCCATTTCATATAGTATTCGTCCTGGTTTAACAACAGCTACCCAATATTCAGGGGATCCTTTCCCCGAACCCATACGTGTTTCAGCAGGTCTTACTGTAACTGGTTTGTCTGGAAATATACGAACCCATATTTTTCCACCACGGCGTGCATTTCGTGTCATTGCGCGTCGGCCTGCTTCGATTTGTCTAGATGTGATCCAAGCAGGTTCAAGTGCCTGAAGAGCATATTTACCGAAACAAATATGATTACCTCGATAAGATATTCCCTTCATTCTTCCTCTATGTTGTTTACGGAATCTAGTTCTTTTGGGGTTATAGTTGATGGTTGCTTCGAAATTCCATCTCTACTACAGAACTGGACGTGAGAGTTTCTTCTCATACAGCTCCTCGCGAATAAAAGGATTCAAAATTCAAAGAATTTTAATAGATATTAGAACATTTTTCGAAAAAATTTTCTAAATAATAGTTTTTTCTAACGTTCTAATAAATCTTTATTTTCTTTTGTCCTTTATCCAAGTTTAACAATAAAAAAAAGTTTTCGCGGGCGAATATTTACTCTTGCAATTTCTATTTCAGTCGTAGAGCTTGTTCGTGACTGCTCAGAATAGATTAATTTTTTCTGGTTCATTTCGCCATCCTGACTAGTGAATCGGCAAGATTCATTTGTTTTGTTCAATAAAATCTTTTGCATTCACAGCTTTCGTCGTTCCCACCGCTTCGTATTTAATGGTTAGGTCAGAATTCTACAACGGAGCTCTTAATCCAATTTATTCTTGAGTCAACCTTCTTAGTCTTTATTGGCTCTAAGCTCTTTCTTTTTTCTTATATTCTATAAGAAGGATTCATTAACTATTTTATTATGGATGAATCAATTTAGTATTGATGCTTTATTACACTGTTTTTTGAGATGACTCATAGACCTTACATAACATATTGGAATTCTATATCATTAATATTCTTTTTCTCTCTTTCTATCGTCCTTCCATTTATCCACACCTTTCGTCTTTATTTTGATTTAAACTTAGAATTCAAATTAAAGTTTAGTCAAAAAAAAATTTCAGTTGCTACAAAGATATGATTGATTTAGCATATCTTGACTGCTTCTTTAGATCCAGATAATACGAAATGATGAGTTAGTTTTCATACTACGGGGCTGGTCTTTTTTTAATCCCAACCCTAAAAAAACCAACGAGTCACACACTAAGCATAGCAATTATATCAAAAGGTCAATCGAATTTTTATTCAACCCTATAGAATTAAGAGAATTAAGAATTTTTGATTGGACAGAAAAATAATAAACAAGTTTCCCCCTTTTTGCTGCATCAATGGCTAGAAGGGAAAAACAATTAAAGTTTTCTTATTCCTCTTCTTTGTCTATAAAAATCCAAATTTTGATGCCTAATACCCCATAGATAGTCCGAACTGTATAGGAACAATAATCAATTTTAGCTCGAATGGTTTGTAGGGGAACCCTACCCTCTCTGATCCATTCGACGCGTGCAATTTCTTTTCCGTCGATACGCCCTGCAATTTGTACTTGAATTCCTTTTGTATCTG